TACAACTAGTCCATAAATTGTTAAAGCTTCCATAAAAGCCAGACTAAGCAATAAAGTACCTCGGATTTTTCCCTCCGCTTCGGGCTGTCTCGCGATCCCTTCTACAGCTTGGCCCGCAGCAGTACCTTGACCAACCCCAGGTCCAATAGAAGCAAGACCGACGGCCAACCCGGCAGCAATAACGGAAGCGGCAGAAATCAGTGGATTCATGATAAGTTCCTCACACCAAAATAAGTAAATAGTTAATGATACAATAAAACAAGAAATTATGACTTAATTATTCCATCGCTAAGATCTATACAGTCGAAGGAACTAAGAACTCTGAATTGAAGTAATAATATTATTGAACCATCAGAACTACTTCGATATTTCTTTTTTTTTAGTTTATATTCACATAATTTTTGTGAATCCATATGACTTTTGTTCTTCCATTTCTTTCTTTTTTCCAAACCATTCTCTTTGAATTTTTCGTTTTTTTCCTTGATTTAATCTCTTTATTCATTATTCATTCAATATTCATTTTATTCATTTAATTAATATTCAATTCACAATTACAAACTAAAGGGAAGGGCTTCTATTGGAATCCTTATCTAAATTCACAGTATTAGATATTAATTAGATATATTATATCTTTAGTTCATATATAACTAATAAATATCTAATATCACATATACATGTGTTTCTTCCATAACGTAAATCAACTATTCATATCTTACATTCAATCGGATTCTAGAATTATTCTTCGAAACATTCACAAGATTTGTCTTATAGCAATTAGATTACATACATCTAGTTCGGCTCCTCCTCCTCTAACCAATCCATTTTTTTTATAAATTTCACTTTTGTTTTTTGTAAATCTTTATTTTTTCTTTTATTATTCGGCCACACGGGTACAATCAATCTACATGTACAAATTCGTTAGATCGAATCATTGCATCGAAATATCAGTATTTGATTGATCTAAGTTAATGTAATTTATTATTTATTAAAATTATCTTTTGGTCAATCGTTGAATTGGATGAAATCAACTTGAATGGGCATCATTCTATATAACAATAACATCTTTTTTTTTAATAGCACGCCGTAGTAATACTATAAGTAATGCCATAAAAATTCTTATTCAGATTATGATTACTAATAGCTAATAATATTGAATATTCGAATTCAATCAACAAAACAATATAAAGAGAATATTCATTGGAGGGGGTATAAATGGACCGAACTGGAATTTTAGGAAAAAGATCTTTTAGATCTCTTTCCTTTTTTTTTACTTCCCTGTTTGTTGCAACTCCCTAATATCTCTAAGATCTTAAGCTTTTTTTACTATTACTCTTATGTTATGTTCCCTAAGCAGATTTTCGTGATACGCGCATATATTGCGTAAGTCTTAAGCTAAAAAAAGCCTATTTTGAAAACTAGTCAATGATGACCCTCCATAGATTCGCCTATATAAGCCGCAGCTAAAGTTGCAAAAATAAGAGCTTGAATACCGCTTGTAAATAATCCAAGTAACATGACAGGTATAGGAACCACTAAAGGTACTAAAGAAACAAGAACAACAACTACTAATTCATCAGCTAATATATTTCCGAAAAGTCGAAAACTAAGTGATAGGGGTTTTGTGAAATCTTCTAAGATATTAATGGGTAAAAGGATTGGAGTTGGTTGAATGTATTTACCGAAATAACCTAATCCTTTTTTGGTAAGACCCGCATAGAAATATGCTACTGACGTAAGTAAAGCTAAAGCAACGGTAGTATTTATATCATTTGTAGGTGCGGCTAATTCCCCATGAGGTAACTGTATGATTTTCCAAGGTAAAAGAGCACCTGACCAATTCGAAACAAAAATAAATAGAAACAAAGTTCCAATAAAGGAAACCCATGGACCATATTCTTCTCCAATCTGAGTTTTGCTCACGTCTCGAATGAATTCAAGGACATATTCGAAGAAATTCTGACTGTCAGTAGGAATTGTTTGTGGATTACGAACAGCTATAATGGCTGAACCTAATAAGATAGCAATTACAACCCAAGAAGTAATAAGTACTTGGGCATGGACTTGAAAACCCCCTATTTGCCAATAGAAATGTTGGCCGACTTCCACACCAGATATATTGTATAACCCTTTTAGTAGTGTGTTGATAGAACATAATAGAACATTCATATTGCCCTCTGAAGGAAATAGAACTTTAAAAAAAATTATTTTGATTCAACCATCTATTTTTCGACTTGCCTACTTGAATTATATATTTTGTATATCAACTAATCACATAATACCCCTAGTTACTTGTATCTCTTTTGTGCGATTAAGGAATGGTAACCGATTTCAAAAATCTATGGAGTTCCCAAAATAATTTATTTATCTTATTATTAATCACGTATTTCGTATATAGCTAGAACGACCCTCACAAATTGCAAATACTAATTTGTTAAGAATTAATCGGATTGAAGCTATAGCGTCATCATTTGCTGGAATCGAAATATCTGCGAGATCGGGG